TTTCTTTATTGAATTCTGAATTATTTCATTTATTTCATTTCTTCTTTACTTTTACTTTATATTTATAAGATATAAGATCAATATGAAATAGAAAAAATATAAAATATACATAACATAATAAGTATAAACTAAGTATAAGAATAAGTAGAATAGAAAATAAAAATAACTAAGTATAAGAGCATGCTATGTCTACACATCACATATAGAAATAGAATCGAAAGTAGAAAAAAAAAAGAAAAAATAGAAGTGGAATGACATTAGATGAATCTTGAAACAAGGTATGTCCTACAGCAAACAAACTCTCAACTATGCGGCTTTCTTTGATCAAAATTCTTTTCTTGTTTCATCTAAGAAGTAAGAAGTTCTAGATGATTTGAAAATTCCAATTCAAATGGAATAATTCAGCCTATTCGACATTCATAGGAGTCTTTTTATGTTTCTGCTTCACGAATATGAGATATTTTCTGGGCATTCCTAAGAATATCAAGCATTATTCCTATCTTGACATTTGTCATTTCTGGGATTTTAGCTCCGATTAGGGAAGGTCCAGAAAAACTTTCTAGTTATGAATCAGGTATAGAACCCATGGGGGATGCTTGGGTACAATTCCGAATTCGCTACTACATGTTTGCTCTAGTTTTTGTTGTTTTTGTGATGTTGAAACGGTCTTTCTTTATCCATGGGCAATGAGCTTTGATATATTGGGTGTATATGTCTTTATAGAAGCTTTTATTTTCGTGCTTATCCCAATTGTGGGTTCAGTTTATGCATGGCGAAAAGGAGCGTTGGAATGGTCTTAGCTGAATATTTAGACAATCTAAAGAAAAGGGAAAGAAAGGATGACATTGAAACAGTTATGAATTTGGTTGAGTTTCCATTACTTAACCAAATTCATAACTGTTTCAACTACATCGTCTGATTGGCTAGTGAAGCATGAGCTAATTCATAGATCTTTAGGCTTTGATTGCCGAGGGATAGAGACTTTACAAAGAAAAACCGAGGATTGGGATTCCGTTGCTGTCATTTTATATGTATATGGTTACAATTATTTACGCTCCCAGTGTGCCTATGATGTAGCACCAGGCGGATTTTTAGCTAGTGTGTATCACCTTACGAAAATATGGTCAAAAATATGGTAATGAGCATCTTGGCATTTCCCTTATAGATGAAACAGAGTAACTGTACCTTTATTCGTATTGTGGAGGGGTTAAATTTAAAAGAAAAAAAAGAAAAAGAGGATCTCATTGCTATTCCCCGATTGGGAAGATATCCTATAATATACATTTCGTATGAGCAGAAACAATAGGATGACTCAAAAGAATTCTGTACCATGAACTTTGTACCGCGCATATCACTTAGTGGGGAACCCAGAAAGTCACTTGAGCAAGAGTTACAAAAAAATATGAAATTTGAAAGAAAAGACAGAAGAGACGAGATGAAGAAATGCAAAATGAGCAGAATCGGAGTTTCTTTGTACTATGTTTGAAATAGATCGTTTCTATTCCTATCCTTCCACTCTTTGATTGAATCCTTTTAGCTAATTTTTTTTTAGTTATTAATTTTGAGATATATACGAAAATTTAACATAATTTTGGAATCAAAAAAGTATGAACAGAGAGGAAAAAAATACAAATGAAAAAGAAAGTAAAGAATATCTATCCCGATCCTTCTCAATGAATTCATTTCATTTGTATGAGGATTTGTATGAGGTATGAATATATATCCGATACATTATTCACGTGTCAGGAACCAGATTTGAACTGGTGACACGAGGATTTTCAGTCCTCTGCTCTACCAACTGAGCTATCCCGACCATTTCGCGTGCATCATCCTAGCATAGTACTTATATTTATGTCAATGAAAATAACTAAAAAATAAAATCTGAAATCTTAACAAATTGGCCCTAGCCCCTGAATTTATTAGATCTTCAAAAAGATATGGACTATGAATGATTCAATAACGGAGATTCCTTGAACATATATGTTCATATCGTATTATACAAAACAAATGAGATTGGATTGGAAGAAGATACGAGGATTTCTATTCGTATCTATTTGTGAAAGAACAGAGTGAATGAAACGAGAAAGATATTTCATCTTGGTTAAACTGAGCCGCTGATGAAAAAAAAGAAAGAGGATGAGGATAAATAAAAAGCGAGGAAGTAAAATGGGCTTTTGATTGGGGATAGAGGGACTTGAACCCTCACGATTTCAAAATTCGACGGATTTTCCTATTACTATAAATTTCATTGTTGTCGGTATTGACATGTAAAATGGGACTCTCTCTTTATTCTCGTCCGATGAATTTTCAAAAGATCTATCAAACTCTGGAATGAATCATTTGATCACTGAATATTTGAATTCGATTCTTTTTTCAACTTCAATTAGAATTGATTCACAATAACTCTCCCATTTTTCATATCTTTTTTGATCTCTATTATTCTAATTAATAGAGAATAGAAATAGAGGTTTTCTATAGATCCTTATCTCATAATATTACTCATATTAATAGTAATATAAATTATAAATAAGAAAGAAATAAAGAATATAGAAAATAAAAGAATATAAAATAATCTAAAGATAAAATAGAAAGAGAAAAAAGATAAAGAAATAGAAGATTTCTATTTTCCTATATAGAAATACAGAATAGGATTCGATATAAGATTTGGGTTGTGATTAATTGTTTGCTATGTCAGTATGTATACGTACGTATTAGGTATATAAAGTTATCCTTTCTTTCATTTCGATAAAAAGATTTTAGCTACTAACGTAACGTAGTCAATTGAATTCGTTAGAACAGCTTCCATTGAGTCTCTGCACCTATCCCTTTTTATTCTCATTTTCCATCGTTTTTTCTCTCAAAACAAAGATTTGGCTCAGGATTGCCCATTTTTAGTTCCAGGGTTTCTCTGAATTTGGAAGTTACCACTCAGCAGGTTTCCATACCAAGGCTCAATCCAATCAAGTCCGTAGCGTCTACCAATTTCGCCATATCCCCTTTCCTTTGAGACAAGTATCCAGTTGTAATTCCATCCAACTCTTTCATTTATCTTGGCACTTTTGAATTCATTATTTTCATTCATTAGGTAATGATTCCTATATCGAAAAAGTGTATGCTGCTATTTCCTTTTTTTGCCCACCTTCTATTCTATATTCTATCATTTCATCTCTATTGGATGAACCTTATTTGTTTCAATACGAAATGATTCTATCATTGATGTGTCCGCAATTCAATATGGATAGATATATGTGGGATATATCTATATGCCATCCCTCCTCCTTCCTTTTTACATTTCAGTTTGGAATAGTAGAACGGTCGATATTCATTCTTCTTTTTCATTTCGAATTCTAATATCATTGATATATTGATATTTTATATACATATATATATGTATATGAATATGGAATAGAATTTCTATTTCTATTTAGATAGATAATTTATCTAGATCTAAAAAGTTTTATTTTCTATTTTCTAAATAGAATCTAAAATATATAACTAAGAAATAGAAGAAATTTAAATAATCAATAAATGAAATCAAAAAAGAAGAAGAATCACTAGGTAATAGCTAAGATCTGATAGTTTCCTATAAACTATTGCTCTTATATCCGCTATCCGCCCGCTTAGCTCAGCGGTTAGAGCATCGCATTTGTAATGCGATGGTCATCGGTTCGATTCCGATAGCCGGCTCCTTTTCTTTATCGATTTTTTTATTTCCATGATTGAAAATCTCTACGCTCGCTTTCTCTAAATGTCGGGTCACCGATCTATTACGTCATGGTAACTTGCAGCTATAGCTATGAATAAAAAAGTTTACTAGAACAATTAGATCTATATAGAAGAAATCGGAAAATGTAACCTTCGCTTTAATTTCCTATATATACAAAAAATCCAAATATTGATAAAATTTATTTTCTTCTGTTTTGTAGGACTTTAGTAAATTGAGTTTTGCTTTGCTGATCCTTTAGTTCAGTCTGAATTTAGATTCTTTTGTCAAATGAAAGTTAATCAAAAAGGAGCCTTTATATGTCTCGTTACCGAGGACCTCGTTTCAAAAAAATACGCCGGCTGGGGGCTTTACCGGGACTAACTAGTAAAATACCCAGATCCAGAAGTGATCTTCAAACCCAATTGCACTCTGGAAAAAAATCACAATATCGTATTCGTTTAGAAGAGAAACAGAAATTGCGTTTTCATTATGGTCTGACAGAGCGACAATTACTTAAATATGTGCATATTGCTGGAAAAGCCAAAGGGTCAACAGGCCAGGTTTTACTACAATTACTTGAGATGCGTTTGGATAACATCCTTTTTCGATTAGGTATGGCTTCGACCATTCCTGGAGCCAGACAATTAGTTAACCATAGACACATTTTAGTTAATGGTCGTATAGTGGATATACCAAGTTATCGTTGCAAAGCCCGAGATATTATTACTACGAAGGATAAAGAAAGATCGAAAGCTCTGATTCAAAATTATCTTGTTTCATCCCCCCGTGGGGAATTGCCAAACCATTTGACTATTGACTCCTTACAATATAAAGGATTTATAAATCAAATAATAGATAGTAAATGGATCGGTCTGAAAATCAATGAGTTGTTGGTCGTAGAATATTATTCCCGTCAGACTTGATTCTAACAAAAATACAAAAGCAAGGTTCATACCAAATTTGACTCCTTTCGCTGAAGTAAATAGAGTACCTCGTGCCCTGTCTCATTCACGTATCAAAAAAGGATTGGCAAAAGTATTTTTTTTCTTATTTTCAATAGAAATACGATATTTCTATTTGTATTTTACCTATCACAGGGATTAATTAGGGATAGATAATGTCTAAAGGGTCTTACCGTTAGAATAATGATATCAATTCTTATTTGATTTGATACATTGTAGTCGGTAACGTTGATGAATGACAAGAAACGGAGAGAGAGGGATTCGAACCCTCGGTAAACAAAAGTCTACATAGCAGTTCCAATGCTACGCCTTGAACCACTCGGCCATCTCTC